CTTTAGTTCCAATCCTTCTGGTAAAAAAGAAAGCAGGAATCCTGCTTATTCAGGATTTAATCAAATCATATGTATGGATCATTGTCATTTTCATCCTGCTATTTTCTACGATACTTCGGATTTATTGGCAAAGAGGAGAAGAAATAGATTCATCATTCCATTTCCATTCCAATCGATTCAAGTACGAGACAAAGAACTAATGTCCCCTTCCGGTATCTCGATTGAAATACCTATCAATGGTATTTTTCGTAGAAATAGTATTCTTGCTTATTTCGATGATCCTCAATACAGAACACAGAGTTCAGGAATTACTAAATATAGGACTAAATATAGGACTATTGGAATTTATTCCATTTTTAAAAAAGAGGATTTAATTGAGTATCAAGGAGTCAAAGAATTTAAGCCAAAATACCAAATCAAAGTAGATCGATTTTTTTTCATTCCCGAGGAAGTGCATATTTTACCTGAACCTTGTTCCATAATGGTACGGAACAACAGTATCGTTGGAGTAGATACACCAATCACTTTAAATATCAGAAGTCGAGTAGGCGGATTGGTCCGAGTGGAGAAGAAAAAAAAAAGGATTGAATTAAAAATATTTTCTGGGGATATCCATTTTCCTGGAGAGATGGATAAGATATTCCTACACAGTGGTATCTTGATACCAACCGGAACGGTAAAAAAAAATTATAAGGAATCAAAAAAAATTAAAAATTGGATCTATGTCCAATGGATCACAACTACCAAGAAAAAGTATTTTGTTTTGGTTCGACCCGTAATTCTATATGAAATAGCGGACGGTATCAATTTAGTAAAGCTTTTCCCCCAAGATCTGTTCCAGGAAAGGGATAATCTGGAACTTAAAGTTCTCAATTATATTCTTTATGGAAATGGAAAATCAATTCGGGGAATTTATGACACAAGCATTCAATTAGTTCGGACTTGTTTAGTCTTGAATTGGGATCAAGACAAAAAAAGTTCTTCTATCGAAGAGGCCCGCGCTTCTTTTGTTGAAGTAAGTACAAATGGTTTGATTGGAGATTTCCTAAGAATTGACTTAGTGAAATCCCATATTTCGTATATCAGAAAAAGGAATGATCCGTCCGGTTCAGGATTGATCTCGGATAATGAGTCAGATCGGACAAATATCAATCCATTTTTTTCTATTTATTCCAAGGCAAAAATTCAACAATCACTTAGCCAAAATCACGGAACTATTCGTATGTTGTTGAATAGAAATAAGGAATGTCAATCTTTGATAATTTTGTCATCATCTAATTGTTTTCAAATGGGACCATTCAACGATGTAAAATATCACAATGGGATAAAAGAAGGAATTCATCAAATTAAAAGAGATCTTCTAATTCCAATTAAGAATTCGTTAGGCCCTTTAGGAATAGCCCTTCAAGTTGCAAATTTTTATTCATTTTACCGTTTAATAACTCATAATCAGATCTCGATAACTAAAAATTTGCAACTTGACAAATTAAAGGAAACTTTTCAAGTATTTAAATATTATTTAATGGACGAAAACGAGAGAATTTATAAGCCCGATCTAAGCAGTAACATCGTTTTAAATCCATTCCATTTGAATTGGCATTTTCTCCATCATAATTATCATCATAATTATTGTGAAAAAACGTTTACAATAATTCGCCTTGGGCAATTTATTTGTGAAAATGTATGTATAGCTCAAACGAAAAATGGACCACACCTAAAACCGGGTCAAGTTCTAACTCTTCAAATTGATTCTGTAGTAATAAGATCGGCTAACCCTTATTTGGCGACTCCAGGAGCAACTGTTCATGGCCATTATGGAGAAATCCTTTATGAAGGAGATATATTAGTTACATTTATATATGAAAAATCGCGATCTGGTGATATAACACAAGGTCTTCCAAAAGTGGAACAGGTATTAGAAGTTCGTTCGATTGATTCAATATCGATGAACCTAGAAAAGAGAGTTGACGCTTGGAACGAGCGTATAACAAGAATTCTCGGCATTCCCTGGAGATTCTTGATTGGTGCTGAGCTAACTATAGTGCAAAGTCGTATTTCTTTAGTTAATAAAATCCAAAAGGTTTATCGATCCCAGGGAGTGCACATCCATAATAGACATATAGAAATTATTGTGCGTCAAATAACATCAAAAGTCTTGGTTTCAGAAGATGGAATGTCTAATGTTTTTTCACCCGGCGAACTAATTGGATTGTTGCGAGCTGAACGAACGGGGCGTGCCTTGGAAGAAGCGATTTGTTACCGAGCTCTATTATTGGGAATAACAAAAACATCTCTGAATACTCAAAGTTTCATATCCGAAGCGAGTTTTCAAGAAACTGCTAGAGTTTTAGCAAAAGCCGCTCTCCGGGGTCGTATCGATTGGTTGAAAGGTCTGAAAGAGAACGTTGTTTTAGGGGGAATGATACCCGTTGGTACCGGATTCAAAAGAGTAATGCACCGTTCAAGGCCAAGGCAACATAACAAGATTACCTTGGAAACAAAAAAAAAAAATGTATTCGAGGGAGAAATGGGAGATATTTTGTTCCACCACAGAGAATTTTTTCATTTTTTCATTTCAAAGAATTTATGGGATACATCAGAGCAATCATTTCTAGGATTTAATGATTGCTAATAGCGGATTCATCCCCTTTAAACGCAGTCATTTGATTTGGTAATAAAAGATAATAAAGAAAATAAAAATAATATAATAAATAGAAAAAAAAAAAATGAATGGCCTGATCATGTATCAACGGCCAATCTTCGGTAGAAGAGAAGGTTCCATCGGAACAATTATTTATTTCTCTATTTTAGGATACTCGGTCTATTTTTTTTTTGAAAAAAAAAAAGTGTGGGGCTAAATGACAAAAAGATATTGGAACATAACTTTGGAAGAAATGATGGAAGCAGGAGTTCATTTTGGCCATGGTACTAGGAAATGGAATCCTAGAATGGCACCTTATATATCCGCAAAGCGTAAAGGTATTCATATTACAAATCTTACTAGAACTGCTCGTTTTTTATCAGAAGCTTGTGATTTAGTTTTTGATGCAGCAAGTAGGGGAAAACAATTCTTAATTGTTGGTACAAAAAAGAAAGCAGCTGATTCAGTAGCGCGGGCTGCAATAAAAGCTCGGTCTCATTATGTTAATAAAAAATGGCTCGGCGGTATGCTAACGAATTGGTATACTATAGAAACGAGACTTCATAAGTTCAGGGACTTGAGAACGGAACAAAAGACGGGGAGACTCCACTGTCTTCCAAAAAGAGATGCCGCTATGTTGAAGAGACAATTATCTCACTTGGAAACATATCTGGGCGGCATTAAATATATGACGGGGTTACCCGATATTGTAATAATAGTTGATCAGCAAGAAGAATATACGGCTCTTCGAGAATGTATCACTTTGGGAATTCCAACGATTTGTTTAATCGATACAAATTGTGACCCCGATCTCGCAGATATTTCGATTCCAGCTAATGATGATGCTATAGCTTCAATCCGATTAATTCTTAACAAATTAGTATTTGCAATTTGTGAGGGTCGTTCTAGCTATATACGAAATTCTTGATTAATAATAAGATAAATAACTTATTTGGTTTTTGGTTGGGGGAATTCATAGATTTTTGGAATCAGTTACTATACTATTAATAAATACTATTATTAATAGTAAATCGCGCAAAAAAGAAAAAGATAAAAATAATCGGAAATATTATGTGATTAGTCGGTATTCAAAAAATTTAAGTAGACAAGTCAAAAAGGGGATGGTTGAATCAAAATAATTTCTTTTCAAGTTCTATTTCTTTTAGAGGGCAGGGCAATATGAATGTTCTATTATGTTCCATCAACACATTAAAAAGATTATACGATATATCTGCTGTGGAAGTAGGTCAACATTTCTATTGGCAAATAGGGGGTTTCCAAGTGCATGCCCAAGTACTTATTACTTCTTGGGTTGTAATTGCTATCTTATTAGTTTCAGCCATTCTAGTTGTTCGAAATCCGCAAACCATTCCCACTTTCGGTCAGAATTTCTTTGAATATGTCCTTGAATTCATTCGAGACGTGAGCAAAACTCAGATTGGAGAAGAATATGGTCCATGGGTTCCCTTTATTGGAACTATGTTTCTATTTATTTTTGTTTCTAATTGGTCAGGGGCTCTTTTGCCTTGGAAAATAATACAGTTACCTCATGGGGAGTTAGCTGCACCCACAAATGATATAAATACTACCGTTGCATTAGCTTTACTTACGTCAGTAGCATATTTCTATGCGGGTCTTTCAAAAAAAGGATTAGCTTATTTTGGTAAATACATCCAACCAACTCCAATCCTTTTACCGATTAATATCTTAGAAGATTTTACAAAACCCTTATCGCTTAGTTTTCGACTTTTCGGAAATATATTAGCTGATGAATTAGTAGTTGTTGTTCTTGTTTCTTTAGTACCTTTAGTAGTTCCTATACCTGTCATGTTCCTTGGATTATTTACAAGCGGTATTCAAGCTCTTATTTTTGCTACTTTAGCTGCGGCTTATATAGGTGAATCCATGGAAGGCCATCATTGACTAGTTTTCGAAATAATCTTTTTTTTAGTTTAGCCCGTCGCACATACATTGCGGCTCAAGATAATCTACTTGGGGAACATAAATATATAAAATAGAAAGAAATTTGTAAAATAAAAAAAAAAAGAAATTCAAAAAAAAATAGAGTAGGAGTGAGGGGGGTCGAACTAGGTGTATCTAATCTAATCGCTATAAGACAACTCTTTCTTTTTTGGAGGTTTCAAAGTAAAAGAATTATTCTCGAATCCGATTGAATCTAAGACACAAATAATTGGTTTACGGTATGGAAGAAAGACATGTATATGTGATATTAGATATTAACTAGTTATATATGAACTAATTATATATCTAAATTTGCCCTGCTACTGGAAATTGAGATAGGGATTCAAAAAACGAAGCCCTTCCCTTTCATCTGTATAATTGTGAATTGAATATTGAA